TCATTTAAATATCGTGTATAATACTCTTTCCTTAGACCCACATTTTCTAGTCTACCCCGATTCCTCTATTATTAATATAATATTAATTTAATTCGAACTTGAAACCGAGTCTCGCAGATGTTGAATCCACTTTTATTCTTTCTCTTTTTTCCCTTTTTAAAATTAAAATAAGGGAAAAAAGAGAAAAGAGGAGAGGAGGGGTTAGTCACAGATATTTGATTGTATCTTTAATGTTCTTCAGTCCTTCCCATGTCAATAACTAGAATGAAAAAAAGGGAAATGTCAACGCATCCGGAAAAAAACGATTAATCTCTATCAATAGACCTGCTAAAGCCCCGAACCATAGCGTACTTAGTACCGGTGCCACGGAGAGATATGTTTTAAAATCTCGCATTGAAAAACCTCCTTTTTTATTTATTGTAATACATAAAGCATATATGATCCGATGCATATGTAGTTAAAGACCGCTTATAGTTGTACACGTAATCCCTAATTCAAATTGAATTCCTCTATTATTAATATATTAAATTGTACAACGATCCAGTAAAAGTAAATAAGATTTTACCTTTTCTTAAAACAGAAAAAAAACATCTCCATCTTACTTCCTCTTACGAGCATTTACGAAAAATACTCTTTTACTTTTGTATACAAGTTTTTACTAGTATTATATGTTAAATGAGACCAAAAAGACGAAATGGGCAGAAAATTGTGTATATCAATGGGGGAAATAAGGATGTGGAAAACAAGACAGGAATTCTATACAATGACACTGTAGAACAATGGAAGGGGTGTGGCGCAGTTCGGTAGCGCGTTTGTTTTGGGTACAAAATGTCACGGGTTCAAATCCTGTCATCCCTACCTATTACTACTCCTTTGAGAAGTAAGGAGGGATCAACTTAAATCGATTCAAGTTGGACATAATCTTTCATTTTTATGATATTATGCATACAAAATGGGTTGGGGTTAGAGAAAGAATCCTTTTCTTTACAGTCTTATCTATTCAGATAAGAAAGCGCTCTTAGTTCAGTTCGGTAGAACGCGGGTCTCCAAAACCCGATGTCGTAGGTTCAAATCCTACAGAGCGTGATTTTTTTATTCTTAGTTTAATTTGTAGATCGAATTAGGCTGAAATGGATTCAGTAACTTGCACAGCAATAGGAAGTTGACCTCCTGCGGATTAAAGAAAAAGAAAGGAGGAGGTCAATAAAAAAAAGAGATGTTAATTAATCAAAGGTCCAACTGATCACCACGCCTGTATTGTAAATATGCAGTTACGAATAATCCTGCCAAAGTAATAGGGATTAGACCTAACACGATTCCAAATAGAAAAACTTCAATCATTTCAATTTTCAATTTGTTTGAAAGAAAAAAAGGTAATACCTATACCTAAATATTAATCCGAATTGACATGAATCTCAATGACCAAAAATGGACAATTGAGTCTGTAGGTAACTATAGAATACACGGAATCTCACAGAAAGATTTCGTTTTATGAATTATTCAGTTCAAATATTAATTTTAAATAAGTCGTATCTTGCTCAAACCAATAAATAGAGCAGAGGTTATAGTTAAAGCCACTAGTAGAAAACCAAAATAACTAGTTATAGTAAGCATAAAGGAGCTAAATGAAATCTATTTTTTTCTACATAGGTTTCTAAAGCACTTACCTAAGTTTCTATTTTTGCAAAATAGGAGGATACGCAAAAATACCAATTGAAAGAAAAGAATAAGTTCAATTCAAAGTTTTTTATTCATCTATCATTATAGACGGCACTAACAAAGATAAAGTGACAGGTCTATAAAATGAAATCGATTCATCATCTGTAACATCTATCCATCCTGCGATTTCAATCAAGCGATTCATTGAGTACCTCTTGGGTAAACTAATAATAAGAACTGAGTCGTGTAACTTCATTCAAAAATGAAACTCTTCTTGAATTATTATGGAATAAAATTATAAAATCATTTCTATTTTGATGATTTCTTCTATTTTTGAATTCTATCGAATCTATTGTCGATTTTAGAGCGAAGAGTAGCCTTATAAAACTTTTGACTTTACTTTCAATTTAACTCATTAGATTCAGTAATAGGTTCATTCACATAATATCTTGAATGAATGAGAAGAAAAAGTTATTACACCATCACTCAAAAAAATTTTTTTTGGGTTCAACTAGATTATAAAACTAGTCATTTTGATTTATTATCTTTTATAGGTTCCACATTTTATCTTTCCATATTCTAAAGTCGTACCCTTGTAGCTCGACCTTTGGCTCTCGATCGAGTACAAGAATGCATCACAACTATTGATTCCAATTATTTTATTCTTTCTTCTCTTTCTTTCATCTAATACGATCTATTACTCTTATTTGTTACTGGACGATTAACCAATTCTTTAAAATAAAAAAAAAAGATTCCAACAAAAAAAAATGGCTTCTACAACTACGAAAGGGAAATTTATAGATCTCGCATCTACTTAAAGTGTGGGAATATGATAATCTCT